ACTCTTACATAAAGTTCTTGCTTAGACAATTCAAAAGTTGGAGAAGGTTTTTTACTAATAAATCGATAGTCAAAATCATTCCATTCAGGGTCTTTTATTCTACCAAAGCGTCGAATTTCTAAATTCTCATAGGGTCCCCCTGGAATTCCTTCCAGAGCCTGTTGGATAATTTTTATGGATTCTGTCATTTCACTGATTCGTACTAAATACCGAGCTAATGAATCCCCTTCTTTTTGCCATTGAATCTCCCAATCAAATTCGTCGTAAGACTCATAACGATCAATTTTACGAAGATCCCACTGTATTCCGGAAGCTCGTAGCATTGGGCCCGATAAACCCCAATTTAGTGCTTCTTCTGCGCCAATAATGCCTACGCCTTCAACTCGTTCTAAAAAAATAGGATTCCGCGTAATAAGCTTTTGATATTCAGCAACCCCGGTTAAAAAATAATCGCAAAAATCCAAACATTTATCTATCCAGCCATGAGGTAGATCAGCAGCTACTCCTCCGATACGGAAATAATTATGCATCATGCGCATACCGGTAGCAGCTTCGAACAAGTCATATATTAACTCTCGTTCTCGAAAAATATAGAAGAAAGGGGTCTGTGCCCCAATATCTGCCATAAAAGGGCCAAGCCATAACAAATGAGAAGCGATACGACTTAACTCCAACATAATAGCTCTGATATAGCTAGCTCTTTTAGGTACTTGAATATTGCCTAGCTGTTCGGGTCCATTTACGGTTATTGCTTCTGTGAACATAGTAGCTAAATAATCCCAACGCGTTACATAAGGCAAATATTGTATAATTGTTCGATTTTCCGCAATTTTCTCCATCCCTCTATGTAAATAACCCAGTATTGGTTCACAATCAATAACATTTTCACCATCGAGAGTAACAATCAGTCGAAGAACACCATGCATTGATGGGTGGTGAGGGCCCATATTGACTATCATGAGGTCTTTTCTTGTAGTTGGTGCAATCATAAGTTTTTTCCCGAGTCGTTCTTCCATGCATTGCTGAAAGTAAAAAGAAGTTCATCAAAATTTAACCGACTAAGCTCAAATGGTATCACGCTTCAAATTAACGAGTTTTTATCTCTCGAATATTTAACTCACTAATTAATTCTTTATAGCGTCTTCTATTATTTTTTGACAAATAGGCCAGCAGTCGTTGGCGTTTTCCCAAAATTTTCCGCAAACCTCTCTGGGATGAAGAGTCTTTTTTGTGCAATTCCAAATGTGAAGTAAGTCTTCTTATCTTAGTGGTAAAACTGAATACTTGAAATTCAACAGACCCTCTGTTTTCTTCGTTTTCTTTTTGAGAAATAACCGAAATGAATGAATTTGTTACCATAAAAAAATCCCCTTTCCCTTTTTACAGATATGGATTTTATTGATCAGTAATAATAATGCCATTAATTGGAATCTGGTATATACAATAATCTAATCCAAATTTCTTTATGAACTCCTAATTTTATGAATTCAAATCAATTAATCCAATTTCTAATTGGATTTAGATAGGGATAGAAAAGGATTGGTACATTTTCGCATCGAAGAATTTAGATCTAAAACAAAGAAGGTTCTGTTAATTTATTTCGAGATCTAATCGAGACATTATTCATTTCCTATTGGATATTAGAATGAAATGTGAGACAAGACATGTGATCTATGTATTTGTTTGCTTTGATATACCCTATTATATATATTATATATATAGGGTATAGAATATATAGAAAAAGTGTATTATCCACGAAATGTCAAAATTTCAATCGTGGATACAGATGTATTCTTAACATACTGAAACGACTGCCATTATTGGTATCAAACCAATAACGATTCATACAAGCTAAATCCTCTAATCGATAATTAGGCCAAAGAAAGAGCTTTAATTTCATTAATTGATTTTTCTCTCTATCAAAATGGTTACTGTCATGCGAAACTTGGCTGCTGTCTTTTACGTCCTTTGCATTCCAAAATACTGGATTTCTATCTTCACCATTTCTATTCTTTGAATTAAAACAACTTAGAATTTTCAACTTTCTACGACGTCTAAACGAGAAAATATTTTCAGGAACAACCAAATCCAAATGATTTTTGTCTCTATTTTCAGTTATTCTTTGGTGTGATGAAATAGTTTCATCAAAATTCTTCTTAGAAACATATCTTTGTTCTTGGTATTTTTGATTAGTTTGGTGCTTACTCTTATGAACCGATGAAATACCTATGGTTTGATACATAATAAATTGTGCATCGTTTTTTCCAAACAGACGAATGGGTTCTATAATCAATATTCCCTTTTTCATCAATTGGTTAAGAGTTAAATTCTTCTCAATCAGCATTATATCCAAACTCATTTCTCTATTTTGAATCGAGGGTATAGTAATTTGGGTTGGATCTATCAGTCTAAGCAGGAGACAATATACCTTGACATTATTGATCAGTCTTTGATTCAAAGTATCGTCCCATCTCAATTGAAAAAGCAAATAACGTTTCAGGAAGAAATCTAGTTCTGCTCTCGCGCTGCTTTTGTATTGTTTTTTCTTTTTCCCCTTTTTCATGTCTGATCTTGCATAATTTTCTTCACGATCTTTTTGTTGTGAGAGAACGGATCCAAGATTTCCTGGACTTGTGGGTTCTTTTTCTCCTTGATTTTGATGCTTTTTATTCGATGGTATCAAAAAACTTCCTTTTTGCTTTTGATTTATTTTTTTATTTTCACTACTATTTTCATTTTTATTCAAATTTGAAAGAAGTAATTTGCTTGGTATAAACCAAGGTTTGCTTTTATATGCATTATAAAGTAACACAAATTCTGGGAAGAACCAAGGTTCCAAATTCGCTATGCGACACTTTAGCATTTTTTCATTCATTCCCATCCAATCAAAAAATACTTTGTCGGAGTTTGGTGGATTGATTTCTGGAATCATAAGGTAAAAAAGATCTTTTTTAGGAATTATTTGAGTATTTTGATTCCCATTGCTGACCCAGGCCTCAATATCGCCTTTTTGTTTAAGATCAAAATTGAGAATGTTCCAATCAAAATATTTTCTATCGACCGTTTTTTCCATATATAGAATATGGACCTTTCCTAGATAATTATCGATAGGGATGTTCCTCAGTATATTTTCTTTATGCGTGTTATAAGAAATCTCTTGCTTCTTACGTCCTTGAAACGGAGATCTATAAAAAAAGTATTCTGTTTTATTTTCATAATTAAGAAATTTATATGATAAAAGATCATATTTATAGTATTTTTGCAAATTCTCTTTTCTTTTTTGATTAGATAATGAATATACTTCAATTTGTTTTTGTTTTTTGAAATCAATTAATTGGTCTTTTTCATATGAATGCCTTTTGCTAAAATTTTCCTTTTTACGCTGATGAACTGTATTGCGCCATTTTTCTGGTATTAATCTATACCATCTGCTCTGAGATAAATTGTATTGATAATATCCTCTTAACCACTTTTTCCATTGATTCATTTCATAACTCGGAAGTTTCTTATCCCCTAATTTCGAATCAACCATTCCTTGTGTTTCAAAAGAATCCTTTATTTCAGGCGGGGGGATTCCTTGAGATTGAAGAACAGCTCTTAATTTATACGAGTTACTAACTTGGATTTGTGATAATTTGAAAAATACATATGCTTGTGACACGTAGGATAAGTCATAAAAAATAGGTGAATTTTTTTTACTATTACTAATATTATCAAGTGACTTTTTTATAGTCGAAATAAATGGAATTAGATTTTTCTTAATTTTATTAATTCTTTCTTGTTTTCTTTCATTATTGTAAATGGATTTATCAATAATTTTTTTTGTTGATTCAAGAAAAAGTTCTGTATTCATTCTGGGAATATTAATGATACATAAAAATATATCTGTGTAGATTCTTTCAATGAAAAATTTCAAAAAAAGAGGTAATTTAGAGATTAATTGAGCATTTCTTTTTTTGAATATTTGCCATTTTTCGAATCTTTTAGCATTATAACTTGTTTTTTTAAGACTAATATTATTTATTCTTGGAGTTACTTTTTTTTGCTCTTTTATAATTCTTTCTATTTGATTTCGAATAGTACTTGTTCTAGTAGTCAAATCCTTGATTTTTTTTTCTGTTAATGAAGAATTTGTCCAATTCGTAGATGCAATTTCACTAAACGATTCGTGAATTAGCTGATTGCTTATTATAGAATCTTTTTCTTCTTTAATTTCACTTGATTCATATACTTCTCTTCCTGGTAATCGAAATAACAGAATTTTTGAAAGTTCTTTTATTATTTTTTTTATAAAAATAACACTTTCGATAACCCATTCTTTTGTTTCTTTTAAAACTTTTCGAAGTAATTTTATTTTTCTTTTAAAAACTATTAGAACTCGAGAAGACTTCTTTTTAAATTTTCCAATTTTTTTTTCCATTTCCTTAAAAATGGGTTTAAAAAAGGAAGGTCCTTTTCGGGGCGAACCAAAAGGAAGTTCAGTTTCCATTCCCCAAACTGTTAAAAAACAAAAATCATCTTTTTCTTTTTTCTTTTTCATTAAACCTTTCTTAGATGATCGTAGTTTCGATTTGTGCCAAGGTTTCAGACGGAAAGGAAATAAGATTTTTATCTGAATACCGTCTGTCAACCAATTTTTCGGAAATTCTGTTTCGGATAATGGAACACCATTATAGGTACATTTAACATGCATCTCTCTATTCCATTCCTGTAAATCCTCAAACCATTCGGGAAATTGAAATAGGAACATGCGTCCACTATTTTTTGCAATTAGCAATGAAGGTAATACAATATATTTTCTAAAAATAGATTGAGTTAGTAACATGCAACCTCTTATTACTTGTGTAACTGGAATGGTATCCCAGGCCTCTGCTATCTGTATTCGCTCTTTCTCCGTTCTTTCCTTCGTCTCTTTTTCTTCTTCTCTTTTTCTTTCTTCTTCTGTATACTCTACAATTTTGAATGCTTCCCCTTTCCCTACCCAATTTCTAAAAATTACT